GTACTTGGAACCCTATGGATGAAGACATGTTCTCTGCGGATCCCATTAAATTTCATTCGCGAGAGGATACTTATAAAAAGCGTATTGCCTCTGCTCAAAAACTGACAGGATTGACTGACGCTGTTCAAACAGGTACAGGTCAACTAAACGGTATTCCGGTAGCCATTGGGGTTATGGATTTTCAGTTTCTGGGAGGTAGTATGGGATCCGTAGTAGGCGAAAAAATAACTCGTTTGGTTGAGTATGCTACCAATAAACGTTTACCTCTTATTTTAGTGTGTTCTTCCGGAGGAGCACGAATGCAAGAAGGAAGTTTAAGTTTGATGCAAATGGCTAAAATTTCTGCGGTTTTATGTGATTATCAATCAAGTAAAAAGTTATTCTATATATCAATTCTTACATCTCCTACTACCGGTGGGGTGACAGCTAGTTTTGGTATGTTGGGGGATATTATTATTGCCGAACCCTATGCCTATATTGCATTTGCGGGTAAAAGAGTAATTGAACAAACATTGAAAAAAGCCATGCCTGAAGGGTCACAGGCGGCTGAATCTTTATTACGTAAGGGCATGTTGGATGCAATTGTACCACGTAATACTTTAAAAGGTGTTCTGAGTGAGTTATTTCAGCTCCATGCTTTTTTTCCTTTGAACAAAAATTAAATCAAATAGAACAGTTAGCTTATCAGAATTAAACGAAAACCCTGAAAAATGCATTTTTATTTAGAATCATTTTTTTATGTTTACTACTCAGTAAACCTCTATCAACAAGATAAAAAGTGAATTTTTGCTTTCGGGAAGTTCAAATTCGACTAGACAAATAAAACAAAGTTCATTTTCCTCTCTTGCTTGCATTATGTATAGATATCTCAAATAGAGATATATACAGATTTATAGAGAGTCTTCCATCTTTTTGCATTTCCCGAAAACTCCCTGTTTTTGGATCAGATTCTAATAAATTGTGTATAAATTTGTAATGGAATAAAAATTTTTCTTTATTAATGACTACATAGAAATAGAAGACAAAAAGAACAAAAAGAATCATAGGGATTATGATACATCTATTTTATTTTTTTTGTTTATTTTGAAAGATTAATAAGTCCATTTATTTAGTTTGGCGCTTCTTGTACCTATTTTTTATTCTATTTCTATTAGGTTCTATTCTATATATTTCTATTAGGTTGTATATTTGTATTAGATATATATTTACTTAAAGATACTTAAGTATAATTATAATATATATATAATAGAAATAATAAAAATACAAGATATTCTAATATATCTTTATAATTCAGAATATAACAATAACAGGTACAAATATTAAATTGAGGTACCCATTTTATGACAACTTTCAACAACTTACCCTCTATTTTTGTGCCTTTAGTAGGCCTAGTCTTTCCGGCACTTGCAATGGCTTCTTTATTTCTTCATATTCAAAAAAATAAGATTTTTTAGATTGGATGAGACCTAATCGTATCACTCCTTTTTTATTTTAAAAACTTCGATTCGATAAGACCCATTTGGTAGAATATTGTATAACACATAGATTCCTACAAACATAAATTAAAAAACAAACATAAATTAAAAAAAGCTCTTATGCATGTGTAAACGTATTATATGGGTAAATAAATTTGCGCTCTTTTGAAAAAAGTATCATCATCGGGCCGATGTATGAAATTCAAGTCAATGTATTTATTTGTATGTATATAGTTATAGGGGATCATATAAAGGAAGGAGATGTTATTATTTTAGATATAAAAACTCTAGGAATTACTCCTAAGGTAAAGGTTCACAACAAAATAGTTGATGAGAGTCACTTTGAAAAAAAAAAAAGGAAAGTCATATTTTCTCAATTACAAAAAATTGTATAACTGGATCTAATATATATGAGTTGGCGATCAGAATCTATATGGATAGAATTTATAACGGGGTCTCGAAAAACAAGTAATTTCTTCTGGGCCTTTATACTATTTTTAGGTTCATTAGGATTCTTATTGGTTGGAACTTCCAGTTATCTTGGTAGAAATTTTATATCGTTATTTCCGTCTCAGCAAATCATTTTTTTTCCGCAAGGGATTGTGATGTCTTTCTATGGGATCGCAGGTCTCTTTATTAGTTGCTATTTGTGGTGCACTATTTTGTGGAATGTGGGTAGTGGTTATGATCTTTTCGACCGAAAAGAAGGAATAGTGCGTATTTTTCGTTGGGGATTTCCTGGAAAAAGTCGTCGCATCTTTTTACGATTCCTTATGAAAGATATTCAGTCCATCAGAATAGAAGTTAAAGAGGGTGTTTCTGCTCGGCGTGTCCTTTATATGGAAATTCGAGGTCAAGGGGCTATTCCTTTAATTCGTACTGATGAGAATTTTACTACACGAGAAATTGAGCAAAAAGCTGCTGAATTGGCTTACTTCTTGCGTGTACCAATTGAAGTTTTTTGAAATGAATTAATTTTAAAAGACTAAACGCTTTGGCAGTAGGAAGAAAAAACTAAAGAATTTCTTTTTTTTTTTGATTGAACATTCATCTATTCTTTTAGGCTCATTTTTTTTTTGATATATTTGATAGAAAAGGAGTTTCTTCGTATAGAAATTTGAAAACGTTCTTTTAGTATTGATCGAAAAAAGTCGGAATAACATCCTAGAAACAAAAATTTTTTATTGATTCAAATTGGAAGTGTATTCTGAGTCTATTTCTGTATTCTTTATAGATTCAAAGCAAAGACTGAGTATTGAATCAAAAGAAAAAGAGAAAATGGATTCATAGGCTGAATACATTCTATTCGAATTATAATAGAAACTCATGCTAGATAGAAATATTAGATCTAATAGAATCAACAAATGAGGCAGGTTCATTAATAATTCACAGATTCAAAATGGCAAAAAAGAAAGCATTCATTCCTTTTTTTTATTTTACATCTATAGTCTTTTTGCCCTGGTTGATCTCTCTCTGCTGTAATAAAAGTTTGAAAACTTGGATTACTAATTGGTGGAATACTAGACAATGCGAAACCTTTTTGAATGATATTCAAGAAAAAAGTGTTCTAGAAAAATTCATACAATTAGAGGAACTATTCCAGCTGGATGAAATGATAAAAGAATACCCAGAAACCGATTTACAACAATTTCGTCTAGGAATCCACAAAGAAACGATCCAATTCATCAAGATCAACAATGAGTATCGTATCCATACAATCTTGCACTTCTCGACAAATCTAATATCTTTCGTTATTCTAAGTGGTTATTCCTTTTGGGGTAAGGAAAAGCTTTTTATTCTGAATTCTTGGGTTCAAGAATTCCTATATAATTTAAGTGATACAATTAAAGCTTTTTCTATTCTTTTATTAACTGATTTATGTATCGGATTCCATTCGCCTCACGGTTGGGAACTAATGATTGGTTATATTTACAAAGATTTTGGGTTTGCTCATTATGAGCAAATTTTATCTGGTCTAGTTTCTACCTTTCCAGTCATTCTTGATACAATTTTTAAATTTTGGATCTTTCGTTATTTAAATCGTGTATCTCCATCACTTGTAGTGATTTATCATGCACTAAATGACTAAAAAAGGATTCACTGATCCAATTCTAATCTTTCTTACCTTATACATCATAACCAAATCAAAGTCGTATTTACTTTACTCTTTTTACCCACGAGGTATTCCTTGTAAAAAAAAAAAAAATTTTTATTTTTTCAGTAAACGTAAATAGCAGAATTGTGGCTAGGGAAGTATATTATCAACCTACCTAACTTTATTGTAGAAATTTTCGGGATAAATGATTGGACCATGCAAACTAGAAAAAACTTTTCTTGGATAAGGGAAGAGATTACTCGCTCCATATCTGTCTCACTCATGATATATATAATAACTTGGGCATCCATTTCAAGTGCATATCCGATTTTTGCCCAGCAGAATTATGAAAATCCACGAGAGGCAACTGGGCGTATTGTATGTGCCAATTGCCATTTAGCTAATAAGCCCGTGGATATTGAGGTTCCACAAGCGGTACTTCCTGATACTGTATTTGAAGCAGTTGTTAAAATTCCTTATGATATGCAACTAAAACAAGTTCTAGCTAATGGTAAAAAAGGAGCTTTGAATGTGGGAGCTGTTCTTATTTTACCGGAGGGGTTTGAATTAGCCCCCCCTGACCGTATTTCACCCGAGATGAAAGAAAAGATAGGAAATCTGTCTTTTCAGAATTATCGCCCCAATAATAAAAATATTCTTGTGATAGGTCCTGTTCCTGGTCAAAAATATAGTGAAATAACTTTTCCTATTCTTGCCCCAGACCCTGCTACTAATAAAGATGTTCATTTCTTAAAATATCCTATATACGTAGGCGGAAACAGGGGAAGGGGTCAGATTTATCCTGATGGTAGCAAAAGTAACAATACAGTTTATAATGCTACGGCAGGAGGGATAATAAGCAAAATTTTACGAAAAGAAAAGGGGGGATACGAAATAACCATAGTGGATGCATCGAATGGACGCCAAGTGATTGATATTATTCCTCGAGGCCTAGAACTTCTTGTTTCAGAGGGCGAATCCATTAAACTCGATCAACCATTAACGAGTAATCCTAATGTGGGTGGATTTGGTCAGGGGGATGCGGAAATAGTACTTCAAGATCCATTACGTGTCCAAGGACTTTTGTTCTTCTTAGGATCGGTTGTTTTGGCACAAATCTTTTTGGTTCTTAAAAAGAAACAGTTTGAGAAGGTTCAATTATCCGAAATGAATTTTTAGATCTGTCTATTTAGCTTTATAAAAGTCGTAAAAAAGAACCAAAAAAATTATGAAAAGCCTTTTGCCTCTCTTTAGATTTTCTATTCCTTTTCGACCAGATGTCGGGAATTACTTGTATCATAGTCCTAATCCTAGTATGTATATTGAGAAGAATTCACTTTACCCCTTTTCTTTATTTTTTCAATACAAATTTTTTTAATGGGAAGGGGTGTGATGTAACTCTGTCGTTATTGACCAATTGAAATTGATAG